TTGGATAATAGGTACTGTAACCGGTATTGTTGTAATTGGTTTAATTGGTATTTTCTTTTATGGTTCATATTCCGGATTAGGTTCATCTCTGTAATAACCGGATGAACTGGTTTATAGACATGAAAGCATAAGAACTCAATGGGATCCCCCTCGAATCAGCCAAGGAAAGAGGGGATGGGTCCCGTTGAGTTCTTATAATCATAATATTTTTTTGTATAAATGTTTCAAAAAAAACCACACTTTCTTATGATTGATACTCTCTTATGATTGATGTTTTGAAAAATTCACTTCATTAATTGATTCAGAACATCTTTTACTCAAAAGTATCTGTGAATACTTTAAAAATTAAAACAAAGAAGGAATCACTCGATTTCCGTTTTTTGGATGACTCACAATTCTATATAGTTCCATATATATGGATTTCTATCGATTAGATATCATGCAACCCTTATCTATACTAATAAAATTCTATACTAATAAAATAGAACCCTACTTTATTTAATCTTAGTCTAATCAAAGTTTCCTTTTTTCGATTTTAGAAATTCTTCGAAATTGAAGAAGTTCTATTTGTTCAATCAATTTACCTATATTTTTGTTTGTCCACTACTTAACATGATAAATCGAAAAAAAAAAAACGGAACCTACGAATAGGAATTTTTGACGAATAGGATCAAGAATCATTATTAATTTGACCCAAGAAGGGGTTGTGGAAAATCCCTTTTCTTGTGTCAAAAACTAGGAGACGCACAACCCCCCCCCCTAAACCCTTTGTTCCTTTCATTTATGCTTTGGTTTATATTCTCCGCTTATTTATCTTTTGTTTTGATTCTATTTAAATATAAAATATAAAACTACGGATTCATTCTATATCACTTCGATTTGGATTAAAAAAACAAAGAAAAGATAAGTAAAATCAAAATAGTCTTCTTCACAATATACACATCATGACCAGTATAAATAATTCCCGAAATCCGAAAAAAGAAACAAACAAAATTTTTTTGATCCTACACAATTACATAATATAATTGCCAACAAAAGTTTATTTCTTTTTATAGTTTGATGTTGAAAAATCCGCGGATCTAGAAATTCATTTCGGCCAACTGAACCTTCTCAAACTGTTTCTTTTTAAGAACCAAAAAGATTTGTGCCAAAATAACAGATGCCAAGAAGAGCAAAAGGCCTTGGACACGTAATGGATCTTGAAGTACTACTTCTGCATCCCCCTGACCAAATCCGCCCACATTAGGATTACTCGTTAGTGGTTGATCAAGTTTGATGGATTCGCCCTCAGAAACAAGAAGTTCCGGCCCTGGAGGGATAATATCAACCACTTGACGCCCGTCCGATGCCTCCACTATGGTTATTTCGTATCCCCCCTTTTCTTTTCGTATAATTTTGCTTACTATACCCGCTGCTGTGGCATTATAAACATTATTGTTACTCTTGCTCCCGTCGGGATAAATCTGACCCCTTCCTCTGTTCCCGCCTACGTATATGGGATATTTTAAGAAGTGAACATCTTTATTAGTAGCAGGGTCCGGGGAAAGAATAGGAAAGGTGATTTCACTATATTTCTGACCAGGAACAGGACCTATCACAAGAATATTTTTTTTAGTAGGGCGGTAACTTTGAAAAGACAGATTTCCTATCTTTTCTTTAATCTCGGGCGAAATACGATCGGGCGGGGCTAGTTCAAATCCCTCGGGTAAAATAAGAACAGCCCCCACATTTAAAGCTCCTTTTTTACCATTAGCAAGAACTTGTTTCACTTGCAGATCATAGGGAATTCGAACAACTGCTTCAAATACAGTATCCGGAAGTACCGCTTGTGGAACCTCGATATCCACGGGTTTATTAGCTAAATGGCAATTGGCACATACAATACGGCCCGTTGCTTCTCGTGGATTTTCATAACCCTGCTGTGCAAAAACGGGATAGGCATTTGAAATGGGTGCCTGAGTTATTATATATATGATGAGCGATAGGGAAATGGATCGAGTAATCTCTTTCTTTATCGACGAAAAGGTTTTTTTAGTTTGCATGGTCCAATCATTGATCCCGAAATTTTCTACAATAAAATTAGGTAGGTCACTAGTAGAGTTCCCTATCTATAATTTTGATATTTACTGAAATAATTTTTCTGAAATATTGGAGAAACCCCTTTACTGGGTAGAAAGAATAGGTACAATTTTGAGTGTTTTGCTTATGTACAAAGTAACAAATATTATAATTGGGCCGTTCGATAATTTTTCAGTCATTCATTGAATGATAAATCACCACAAGTGAAGGAGATACACGATTTAAATAACGAAAGATCCAATATTTAAAAATTGTATCTAAAATGACTGGAAAAGTAGAAACAAGACCGGATATAATTTGATCATTATGAGCAAATCCAAAATCTTTGTAGACAGAGCCAATCATTAATTCCCAACCGTGGGGCGAATGGAATCCTATACATAAATCAGTTAATAAAAGAATAGAAAAAGCTTTTATTGTGTCGCTTAAGTTATATAGGAATTCTTGAACCCAAGAGTTAAGAATAACAAGTTCTTCATTACCTAGAATAGAATAACCACTTAGAATAACGAAACAGATTATATTTGTCGAGAAGTGTAAAATTGTATGGATACGATCCTCATTGTGCATCTTGATCAACTGGGTCGTTTCTTTGTAGATTTCGACGCGAAGCTTTTGTAAATGCGTTTCTGGGTATTCCTTTATCATTTCCTCCAAACGAAGGAGTTCCTCTAAGTCTATGAATTTTTTTAGAATACTCTTTTCTTGAATATCATTCAAAAAAATTTCGGATTGCTTAATATCCCACCAATTAATAATCCAAGATTCCAGACTTTTTTTAAATGAGAGAGAGATCCACCAAGGCAAAAATACTATAAATGCAAGATATAGAAGGGAAATTAATACTTTCTTTTTTGCCATTTTTTCGTCTGTGAATTTTTGAAGTTTTAATGAACTCACCCCATGCGTCGACTTTATATGATACTAATATTTCTATCAAGCATAAGTTATATCCCACGTCATCGAGCCCATTAATCTATTTCGAAGTTTTTATTTGTGATGCAGTAGAGTGGTTAGATTAGTCCTTGAATCTAGAAAGAATACAGAAATAGAATAAAAAAGAGCCCACTTCAAATTAAAAATTAATATTAGTTAGTTGGATTTGGAGATGAAAGAGCTGCCGTTCTATTAAATAAAATATCAAATATAAAAAAAAAAATGATAGACACAAAAATTTTCGTTTTAGGGTTGCTTCGTATACGTTTACTTTGGCTCGAATAGGCATTCAGAACAAATTTCCGTTACGTTAAGTTGTGGTATAGAAAAAAAAGAAGGTTCTTGAGTTTTTTCCCTCTTGCAAAGGATTCCGTTTTCAGTTACTTTTTTCAAAATACTTCAATTGGTACGCGCAAGAAATAGGCCAATTCAGCAGCTTTTTGCTCAATTTCTTGTGGAGTCAAATTCTCATCAGTACGCGTCAAGGGAATGGCCCCCTGGCCTCTGATTTCCATATAAAGGACCCGACGAGCAAAAAGACCTTCTTTATTTTCTATTCTGATGGACTGAATATCTTTCATAAGGAATCGCAGGAATATGCGACGGTTTTTTCCAGGAAATCCCCAACGAAAAATACACACTATGCCCTCTTTTATATCGAATCGATCATAACCACTACCTACATTCCACAAAATTGTGCACCACAAGTAGGAGCTAATAAAGAGACCCGCGATCCCATAGAAAGACATCACGATCCCCTGCGGAAAAAAATTTATTTGCTGAGAAGGAAATAAAGATATAAAATTCCTACCAAAATAACTGGAGGTTCCAACCAATACAAACCCTAATGAACCTAAAAAAAGAATGAGGGCCCAACCGAAATTACTTATTTTTCGAGATCCCGCTATAAGTTCTATCCATATACGTTCTGATCGCCAACTCATACTCTCACTAGACCTAGTTGCATTTTATTGGAATTGGAAGAATAACAAAAATAAATTTTATTTTACTTTTTTTGTTTCCGAAGTAACTCTCATCAACCAGCATTACTATGATGTGAACCTTTTATTTTAGAAAAATTCATCGAATTACTTAGATCCAAACTAAAACAATAACATCTCTTTCATACGATTTCCTGTAGATATCCACATATAGATGACTTTACATTTCCGAAATTCTTCTCGCTACGGATCCGCTTGAAAATTGTTATAATCCATTTACCCTTATATCATGTTTACGCATACCTAAGGGCTTATGCTCGAAAGAAGCCACATGTTATACCCTATTCTACTAAATAGATAGGGGTGTTATGATCAAAGTAAGCTTTGAAAAAAAAAAATGGATAAGAGTTGTCCCTGATAGTATCTAAAAAATCTTGTTTTTTTGAACATGAAGAGATAAAGAAACCATTGCAATTGCCGGAAATACTAAGCCCACTAAAGGCACAAAAATGGAGGGAAAGTTGTTGAGAGTTATCATTGAGTGGGTACCTCGATTTAATATTTGTACCTGTTATTTTTTTTTATTGTTTTATATTAATATTTTTATTTTAATCTTATATTGTTAAAAAGATATTTTAAAATTCATATATAATAATTCTATTTATATATATATATATATATATATATAATTATTATATTATACTAATATTATAGGTAAGTATACCTAAGTGAGTATATACCTAAATGAGGAATATATAAGTATATGTTTTATTGAATTTTTTTTATAAGTATTCAATAAAAAAATGTGTAACTAAAAAATATGTAAATAAACGGACTTATTCACCTTTCTACACGTTTCTACACGAAATATATATGTATGATAATCCACCTTTTTATTATTCATATTATTAGTTATTTTCGTGCTCTTGTCTTATAACTTGTCTTATAATTTAATAATTTTCATTTCAAAAAATTTATTCTGTTTTATTTTATTAATTTAAATTTAAAAATAAATTAAAAATTAAGACCATACTCTACAGCTCT